GTACAGACGCGGCGCCCTTTTTCATTATCATCTACCGCCCTTTATTTCCTCCCGGCTATTCACGCATGAAGATCGTCCTATGTATGCTTGACTTCGGTTGCCGGTGCTATAGGTAGGAGTACATTATGGCAGGATCAGTCACCCGGGCAAACCAACCCCCCTCCAAGAGGAATTGTGCTATGCCCCCCCGATCCCTATAGAGCGAAAGAGCTGCCTGGTGATCCCTAGGTTGCAGCACGTCCGGTCGTTAACTCCTCGCGCCGTTGCCGCCGTTTCTAGGACCGACCGACGCCTCACCTGCACTGGTACCTACGTAGTGTCGGTCGCACATTCAACATAGCGTTCGGACTCATGTGCCTTCCAGAACCAGGGGTCTTCGAGCCTGCTGCGTACGATTAGCCAGCCTTGCGGCGGCAAAAGGATTAGACGCCCCCCCCATGCTACGGTTCCCTGCGGTCCGAATCCGGTGCCGCATTAGGTTAGGGTAGGGGGCTGGGCGATAATAGCTCCTCTGCATCCCCAAGCGCGCTGCCCTCCTAGGCGCGCAACACTAAGTAATCCAAGCCAACCCACATTACTGGCTAACGGCGGATAATCATATTTCTTAGAGGTACTAAATACAACTCCATGAATGAGCAAAATGGAGGTTGCATTAATGATAAAGATCTCTGGGGAAACCGCTAAAAAAAGATTGAACATGTGGGAGGATCCGAACGAATTCTGCTTTCATTTCCCCCGTATGGAGCACTGAGTCACTTACGTTACGGTCTTCAGCGGGCAGGCTGCACTCTAGGCGACGGCTAGGAAGGATCGCTAGACCAGCAGTCAAACCAACAATGAATATATAATATAATGATGGTGATTCGGCTCAATAAAAAATGGAATGTAGAAAAGAAAGGGGCGGAATAGCTAGGGTCTATAGTAGCTTTCTATACGATTGAATAGGATCAAAACAGGGCAATAGCTAGGTTAGAGACATTCATCCTCATACCGAGGATACCATAGATAGCTGGCCTCCCCCTAGTGAAGCTCAAGGCTTAGGTCAACCCACTAAAAGAAAATCCTATCGTGAACCTTGTGAAATTCAAGCTTTTATGTAGACGTGTAGATGAATCGACCTCTGGACAGATCTACTCTGAACTGATAGCTACTGAATCGGAATTCGTCACGGACAACTCCCAACTGGTAAAGCTATCTGGCTCCGTTCTACCGGGAAACAAAGGATTTTTGAGTTTTCTCCATTGGTTACTGGTCGAGCCACTGGAATGGAATAATATCAGAATCTCCGGGGATCTTTCCTCTCCACTTACTCGATACAGGCTTTCCCTCTGTAGAAGACTTCTTCCGAATGGCATAATTGTCCGCTACGCGCCTCGATCTTCAAAGAAGACTGACTCCTCCTTTCCGAAAAGATCGTCCTTGGTCCTTTTGACATAAGATTCTCGGCCGCTCAAGAGACTCTCTCTTTATATATATTTATACGCAATATCTTGACTCCTACTACGAGTGACTACGCCGATCTTTATATGTTTTGGCCACGTCCGTTTCTGCTCCGAAGAGGAAGGTTTGGATCTTTTAATCTTATGTCGTGAGGGATATGACCTATGTTAGGTCCATAAGATACCACAGCTTTTGGTGTTCTATGATTAACCTCCGAATAATGAGTAGGTAGTTCGATCCTTTTGATTCTTCTCTTCATAGTCAACTTATGGGGGGATGCGAAGCAATAGGTCGAATTACTATATAAAGATAAAGAAGAGTTGTAAACTATAGGACTGATTGTTCGAGTAGGAAGATTTAGGTTTTTCTCCTTCCTTCTCTTCGATAAGAATAGGGATTTTAACAAATTCCTCTTCATTCTCTTGTGCTCAGCGAAGGAACTTCCTAAGCATACTTTTTCAGATCCAAACTTCTTTGTTCTTTCTAAGTCTTCTTCTTGCATAGAAGAACGCAACTGTTGCAAAAACCGGGATTTTAGTAGTAGGCGGCATCCCCTCTTAGTTTTGAGTAGGTGGAACCATTCAGTTTTGCTTCTTCTCCACATTCTTAGCGGTTGATGCAGTAATTTGCCTATGATTTTTTCAACTGAAATTTCTTTATAGAAAGATCTCCTTATTTCTTCACCGCGTATTATCGCGTTATTTTCTTGAAAAGATATTATATCACCGTGGGAAAGTTTCAAATGAGTAATGCTTACCATTCCTTTATTCACACAAACCCTTCGATGACTTATCGGCTGCCTTGCTTGAGGAATAGTTTCAAGAAAATGGAGACGAAGCGGAATAACGTCAAATCTTGTTTCTGGATTGAGTGGAAAAGGGATATATGAAGTTCGTTTTGTTCCTCTGTGCATCTCTGTGATGGGTAAATCCCCATGAAAAAGGGGCAACTTTCGTGTAGTTTGTAATTGTATGTAACTGGTAAGATATTTTTTCGGATAAATCTTTCTCTTCTTAATAGATCTCTTCCTGTTCCTCAATCTTCGGAGAATGCGACGTTGTATTATTGTCAGTTCTCTGTTCCGAACATTTCCTGAAAGTAGACGACAAGTTTGAAATCTTAATGGGGACATATCTATATCTCGTTGAATCAGTTTTTTAAGCAGCCACATTGCGTCCCTGGGACTCGAACCCAATTCTGCAACAACCCCTGTTCCTGTCCTTTCTTTGTTTTGTTGATCTATTCCTCTTCACGTTGTCTTTTTAAAAAAGACTGAAAGTATGGGCTATTGACACCATGGTCAGAAAGAGATTTGAGGACTTTTCTAAGTCCCGCTTCTACGATAAAGTCTTTCCGGTTTTAATAAAGCGAGCGCCACTCTGAATCCACGATCCGTAAGGATCTAGTTCCGCCATTTTGAGTAGCACTTCTTTCTTTTTTGAAAAGGCCACAAAACTCTTTTCAAAAAAGAAATCTACAGTTTTTGGTGGTTCATTTTTTTGTGAAAGAAAGAGACGGAAAGCTATGTCCTGTACAGTTTCTCCTCCCACCTGAGGGCGAAGTCATGACTCGACTGAAAGGAGAGGCGTTCCTCGGGAACTCGAGCATTTATTGCGAGAGGGAGAGGAGGGGTTTGACTTTTTCTGTCAGGCCAATTTATTTCTAGTGGTAAGTGCTTTCAGCCAGTTCTAGTCCTTTTCTTATACGCTTATTGGCATTAGCACATTCCTCTTTCTTATTGGATGGAGTTGTTTTGCCACCTGGAGTTTTAATGGAAGTTTGAGTGCGTCCTAAAAGCCAATGCTTCCGCCTTTTGGAAGTGTCTGCCTATATCTGTCCTCCCCCATTTAATCAGTCTCTGTCCTTACCTTCGACGGTAACCCCTTTACAGTACAGCAGTCCCGTTTCCTGCAGTGCCTTCCCCCCCCTAGTCTAGACCGAGTATCAATAGTTGTAGTTCCTGTCCGTTATAGACCCTTCGTACCTTTCAAATCCAATCAATGTGTGGTGTGTATCCAAGGGCAAATGTAATCTCTGAATCTGTTACAGCCATTGTAGCACTAGGTGCCTACCCATAAGCAGAAGTTGTCCTTGAATGTGCATCAAATCCTAAGACAAGCCTATCTAATCTCACTTCTTAGTCTAAAGCACTCAAATCCCTTCTAAGGAGCCAGCCTTTTTTGAATCCCTCTCTTTTCTTCATGCTGTGAAGAAATTTGCCCTATCCCCCTGACTGGCGAGGCTTCTTCTAAACGAGTGGAGTTCAGTTAGACTGCCCCTTCTTTCTCGTGCTCTCCGTCCAAGCGAGCTAACTCCTGATCTCCTGTTGTAAAGATCTACAGACCAAGGCTACTCTTACCAGTTGACATCCATCCTGTTGCGTTCCCAGCGGTTTGAGTTCTATTGGATGGGGTTCTATACGAGCGTTCCATACCGTCTCTTGGGAGATCAAACTGAATTAAGTTGGACTTCCTTCAAGAGATAGATTTCTTTCCACGATAATATCTATATTTTCTTAAGAAAGAAGACTAGAATATCATTGGGAGTGCACTTCTGTTCCAATGACAGTTATAGAAAAAAAAGCGAAGCCCTCCACTCATAAGTAATAAGTAATTGAATTCCTTACCAGTCCGTCCTACTAGCTCTTCTGTCTTCCTTTTTAAAAGGAGTTAACGATACGGATGTTCAAGCTTTGCCAGAAGCCTTTTGCAGAGAGAAAGTTCGAAGATCAGGCAGGATTGGATTGAAAATCAATCTCCTCAGCATTCAATTCAAGTGGGTCTATCGATACAAGTGGTAAGACCGATAATTCAGCATCCAAGACCTGGCCGATGTCTACTTCAAATTCAAGTGCCACTTATCTTAACACAACTCGGGCTAATCGACTCCCAGCCTATCCCGACCTGGTCCTTTCGAACCAGTCTTTATAAACCTGGTGAAAGCAATCAAGCAGGACTTACCTCCTGGGAGCCTCCTTCCTTCTATTCCGAAACCTAGAAGGAGAACTCCCAGCTCTTGAGCTGATTGAATGATTTTTGTTCACTGCTAAGCTAATCCTTCTGTCCTACTTTACTCTATTATGAGACCTCACCCTAGGCTAGGGAGCTGGTTTAAGCCATGCCCTTATTTGACTCCCAAGACCGGATACATAGCTCTTCTGAGCGAGTCAAATTCAAATACAATGAGTGCTTAGGGAAAGTAAGAAAGAAAGACATAAAGCGGAATCCGGTAATCCTACTGCTACTAAGACTACTCCGTCTTAGGGCTAGGAGTTCAAGCGCGGCGTAACGGGGGTTGTCAGCGTAACAGCTGGTGCTCTAATCTGAGCTGAGAAATAGGAACTGCACTTCTACTTTATTTATTTACTATATTCCCCCCTCTCTAACCCAAGTCCTAGAAGTGAATGAGGAATGAAAGAACTTCTGCCTCACTTTGTTGCTAAACCTGAACCCACACCTAAGAATCCTACAAATACAGGAGACGGTCAAAATATATGATTTGATTTACTAGAGAGTGAATCTCGTTAGACTGGAACGGGCTATTCTTACTGGTTCGTATAAACTCTCCCCATTTCGGATAATATCAAGACTAAAGGCCGGGACGACTCACTAACTACAGGGAGCACCTCTCGCCTATCTAAATTCCAGGCTATGGAGTTTCAGAACAGTAAATGGTTTGATTCAAGTATGACCGCGGTTTTTTCTGGAGTCTGTCCCTCCAGCCAGTACATTTTATCCTAATTTGATCGGATTTTGTGTTGACGATCTCAAAGCTCTTAATTCTACTGCTCTCTAAAAGGGGACATTATGGATAAGATCATGGCACGAAAATTGACTGTACCCCAAATCTGTTCAACATAGACATAGACCCTACTCCCACTCAATAATTGATTCCTTCCTTTCCTCTCTCTGGCTTATCAGTCTAGCAAGCATCCCGCTTTGAATGAAAAAAGCTCAAAAGCCTAAGACTGCAAAGGAATTCAAGTCTAGTACCCAGGGAAAGGAATCGATATCTCTTTCGTTTAAGACTAGTTAGAGCATAAGGATTAGCGGAATCCTATATGTTCACAGTTCAAACTCCCTTTCACTCTTGGGACTGACTTGCCCGTTGGTTTGACCTTATTGGAGGTCTCTTGCTCGGCCCCCTGGCTACTATACGCAACATAAGCATTCTAGCTTTGTTAAGGGTTTTGGGTTGATGGGATATCTTGATATCTATCTCGATATTCCATTCACTCCCAACCCTCCTGTATTGACTTCCTTCGCGGTGTCAATCCATACCTGTGGTTAGATTGTTTGTGGGTTTGGGGTGGCACTAGTTAATCATTCCATTTGCTATCTTGGTTTATACCAATTTTCCGTCTTTGACGGGGTAGTTTTGTACTGGTTGCTAGTGTTCACCCGCTTTATTTAACCCGATCTGCAATCCGGCTCTCCTTCCCTTGACCCACCGGATTGAATATAGCTATGGTACCGGTCGATTGTATGCGAATTCCTGCATTGAGAAGGGTAGGAGAGCTCCGTCAGGAAGGGCGGGATTCTAATGCTAACTAATGCTAAAGAAAGAGCTTGCAAACAGCAGCAGAAGAGTTCCTGCCTCTTGTTTCAGAGTCAATTTACGGAATCTCCTTTCTTCGGTCTCAATTCCGTACTCAGGAGTTTCCTTACTTCTAGCAAGCGATCTAGAAGCGAATGTTCCATTTTAGGTGGATTATCTATTTGAACTACTTTAGTAAGAGGCGTTCCTCCCAACGAGTAAGCCAACAGCTCCCTGGACCTCTTTCAATGAAAGCTCTCCATCCTCGGCAAACTCCGAATAATGTATAGCGTCAGCAAAATGGATTTCAGATCTTTCGAAGGGAGTGCTCACCGCTGGTACGAGTACTTATTTTCCTTTGATTATACCTTTAATACATTGATGGTATGTCAATGGGACCGCTTGGTTTTTATGAATCTAGAGTCTGCCCAGAAGAGCGTAATATGTCGTCGGTGCAAAAACAACCTGGAACTCTATCGGACTCTGAAAAGGTCCAACGTTGCAATTGACTCTGACCATACCATTCCTAGAAAATTGATTTGACAATTATTCGAACTCAAATTATATACCTCGAGAAGTGCTCCTCCAATCTTTTCTTTTTGAATGCCTAGTGGACATAGGTATGAGATTGACTGTGGAGTCAGGATCAACCACCACTCTCTTCACAGTCACCCTATTCATCTCTGCTTCAACATACAACGAACGGCCCCCCCATCAAGTGGCAATGGGACGTGTCTATTTATCTATCTCTTGACTCTAAATGGGAGCAGGTTTGAAAAAGGATCTTAGAGTGTCTTTCTTCTATGTAGAAGGATATGAATGATATTAGGTTGGATTTGACTTAAAGGCTGTTCCTGAAGGCCGAAAAAAAAAGAGAGACTTCTGGGCTCGCAATAAAGCTAAGGTCCTGGCAACTAGTCGTCCTATCTATCCACCTCTCCAAACACAATATCTTGAGTACCTATGATGGTGACCACATCTGCTGGCATGTGATGTTTGGACATAGAATCGAGTCCTTGTGAATGGGCAGAGCCGGGTGCTCTTATTTTACGACGGTAGGGACGATTGCTTCCATTACTGACCAGAAAGACACCAAATTCTCCTTTAGGTGCTTCAACTGCGGTATAGGTAGAAGAAGCTGGTACGGAAAAACCTTCTGTATAAAGTTCGAAATGGTGAATTGAGGTAGAGTAGACCGATGATCCTGTAGTCATTTGGCCGGCTATTGAAAGAAAAAAGCTTGCATCTGCTCCCTCTATTATATAACCGGTCCCATCTCTCTCCAAACCTAACGTGGTAGTTTCCCATCATAGGGCTTTCTATCTATAGATTGAGCCATTACCAAGGATCTAATTCGTTCAGAACTCAGTTGACTGCTTCTATAGATAAGGCGGAGTGTCCTTGGCTCAGCATTATAGCACATAGGGCTTCGGCGCTACTACAGCGCTTCGCTAACTCGAAGCGCCTCGCTATGAGAATCTAGCTTCGCTAACGCTCAGAAAAGTCTTGAACCTTCGCGCTGAT